CTTTTTCCAGCTGTTCGATGGCCCCCTCGCGCAATTCTTCTGAATTTTTAATCGTATTCAAGATTCTCTGTTTTCGATTATCTAATAAATCACTTAATGAAAGTAGATTATCTTTCCATTCATTTCAAAAATTCCATGATCCCTTCCCGAACCAAACATGAATCTTTCAATTCATTTGGCTCTCACGCTCAATGTAAATTACCATATCTTTATTGTTAATGTAATGAGCCTATCCTCTATTCTCTTGTCATATTTCAAAATGAAATAAAAATATCAAACTAATCCAAGACAAAAAAATTCGGAGGACTCTTCTGACTAAACAAAAAATATGTAATTGTCAGCAAAATTGTTTACTTTTTTAATCCAAGAAGTTTTTCTTACTTTATACACAATAGGTCATCGATTCAGCATTGGCTAAAAAAGGGGATAAAATCCCCAATAAGTAGTTCAAATCATTTTATCAATATGAGTGTTCTCTATTGATAAAAATTATTTATTTGAAACCATCTCTATATTAACATAGTGGTAGAAAGAGTACCATGCTGCGTCTGGACTTCAAACAGTTTAGCTTTAACCATGTTAATGGGCCCATATTATTGGTTGATAGAGAATCAAAGTGGATTTTCCAATAAATTACGAAATGCTATAGTTCTTACATATGATTTCTGAATTTATTCAGAAGTAATTCGCGAGATCATGCACCCTTCTTTCTTAGGTATAACTTTCCTAGTTATAAGAGAAAAAGTACATCTGGTTGGATCCAGCCTATTCTTGAAATAAACAACTCGCACACACTCCCTTTCCAAAAAAGATCAAGACCCCAAGCACTACACTTAGATTTATTAGATTTGTTGCAAAAATATCGGTATTAAACCCGAAACTCCCGGCGGATGGCCATTGGCCCAAAGAAAGGAAAGAATCGGTTACATTTTTCATATGATCTCCTCTATAGATAGACTAAAAAATCGAACAGAGTTCTTTTTGTATTACTTTGTCCTATATATATTTCTAGTTTCCTACTTTCTAAATCGAATCAAAAATATATTCGATTTAGAAATATTGAATTACCTTCTTGGTTGCAACCCCTCTTAAAAGGCCTACGAACACAAACGGGAAGGATGAAAGCGAGTTCGTATGCTAATTCCTCATCCGCAAATCAGCCCTTCCCGTGGGTTATTTTCTCAACGAATAAGTAATTCTAGGAATGAAATCTTTATATAATTCGAAAAAGCAAAGCACAAGTCCAAGGCAATATAATAAAATATGAAAAATTAAAATTTTTCATATTTCTAATATTAAACAAAAGGATTAGCAAATAAAAGTGCTAATGCTACAACCAAGCCATAAATTGTTAAAGCTTCCATGAAAGCTAGACTAAGCAATAAAGTACCTCGTATTTTTCCCTCCGCCTCGGGCTGTCTCGCGATACCTTCTACAGCTTGACCCGCAGCAGTACCTTGACCAACTCCAGGTCCAATAGAAGCAAGCCCTACAGCCAATCCAGCAGCAATAACGGAAGCGGCAGAAATCAGTGGATTCATGATAAGTTCCTCGTACCAAAAAAAAAATGGTTAATGATACATTCAACCAATGCACTATGACTTAATTATTCGATTGCTACGATTCATCCAGTCAAAGTAACTACGAACTTCGAATTCAAGTAATAACATTCTTGAATTATCAAAACTACTTTGATAATTCAAGTAATAACATTCTTGAATTATCAAAACTACTTTGATATCTCTTTTTTAGTTTTTCTCGAGAAAGTCTTTGTGAATCCATACAACTTTAGTTTTTCCGTTTCTTTGTCCCGAACCGCTCTTTGACTTTGAATTCTTCGATTTTTTTATTGACTTCATCTTCAACTCACAGTCACATATGAGACAGAAGGACTTCTATAGAATCCCCATCTACACTCATATTCGATTAGTAGGGAAATTTAGATATATCTTTAGCTCGTATATAACTAGTCAATATCTAATATCACATATACATGTCTTTCTTCCACAATGTAAACCCACTCTTTCTTCATCTTGAATTCAATCGGATTTAATAAGGATGCGTCTAACCCTTGACAAGAGTTAACTTATCGCCATTCAATTCCATATACCTAGTTCGACCTTCCCTCTACGAACCATTTATGAATCCCCTTTGTTATAAATTTTCCTTTCCCTTCCCCCTTGTTTATCATTATCCTGCAACCTAAATTGATAAGATAATCAATGGATAAATTGATTGGGCCGAATCGTTGCATAGACATTAATTTGATTGATCTAAGTTCATACAATTTATTATTTATTAATATTTTCGTTTGGTCAATCGTTGAATAAAATCAACTCAAAAGGCGAATCGTTTGATAGAACATCCTTTTTATTTAATAACACGTCGTAATATCGCAAGACTTCTTAGTCAAATTAGGAGTCCAAATAGTTAATATTCGGATTGGATGACCCATCTAAATTGAATATTCATTGAGGGGAAGGTTTGATTATGGTATAAA